CGATCCAATCAAATAGAAAACTCCAAGGTTGCCGTATTCTAGGAGCCAAAACTATGTGATTGGCTAACTCCCCTTTCCCCTCAAAGGACTTCCCCGTCCTCCGATTGATAGCTTTCATAGACAAATCGGTGATTAAGGATAGAACAAAATCCGTTTAGCATTATATCTAAGGGATTCCTTGGTTTGGGCCGATGAAGCAATATCAATTGATCATTATCAAATGGGCTGCAATCTTTTTCTGTCGGTGAGGGTCCCACGAGAGCTATTTCGACTTCTAATAGGCCATCAATTGGCTCAGAATCATTCTCAACGAGTCTCCCACCATAATCCCATTTTTTCCTTGTGTCCCAAAAGATCTTGAGCGACTGATCCAGCAGAACAACTCAAAAGATAAAGAAGTCTCGTTAATTGCTTGATATTCGTTGCAAGTTCGAAGCACCATTTGAACATATTAAGGCTCCACTGCCTGATATAATTTCATCTCGATATAGATAGATATTAGGCTCTATGAGGACATTACTTAAAAGTACACTTTATACAATAGCCCTTCCTATCTGATAGAAAAAGACCCCCTAACACCGATTTACACGGGCTCGCAAATCCTAAGTTTGTCTATGAAGAGCGAGTCTAATTGTATTAGTGTCTATAATTGATTTCTTCTGTGAAATACTAATTGATAGGGCCTCATCGGTAAGTGCTACAAGATCTCGTGCATCGGAATCCATGATTATAGACTCGACTCCATTACATTAGTATGGAACATTTTCTTTTCCAAATGAAATCTCCTAGTAGATGGACGAGTGAAAAAGTACTTTCGTTCTTGTGGAATAAGAAAACTTCGTACCTTAATGCACGTATTGAATTTATTCGGAGCTATTAGAGCGGGATCCACTTTGTCGGGAAGATGAGTCGAAGCAATAACAAGAATATTTCTAATTTATTAATCCCTGGAGAGATGCTTCGATAATATACCGAGGGATAAGAAGTCCTTCGACTTCCTCACATGCGTATCATGAATGTTTGGAATGCATATTATTATTATGCAAGAAGACAAAGGAGAGATTGCTTTTGCTAATTCGAATTGAAGATTGATATCAAATCGATCTATTTTCGAAATCGTAACCGTCTCCAGAGTTTGTCCCTATGCTATACGCCAAGGTAGCTGCTCCAGCTCTGTCTCAAAAAGGCCAGGATCGGGGAGATCCTTACTCTTAACAATTTAGCGAACACCCTCAGCAGGATCAACATGAGGAATCTCAGCATCTATGTCCTCAGTCTCCTCGTCAATACTATAATCATAAAAAAACCTCTGGGATTCTGGAAGGTATTCCCAAATAAGCTAATGAAAGGAAGACAGGAGTTTGTCAACAGGGATTTGACCAAATAGGATCGTCCAATTCCTATCGAATTTATCAATAAAATATCCGTAAAGTAATATAAGGCTAAGCAGAGGGAAAAGAGTTTTGGTTTTTCAAGAGATGGTAAATCAAAACGATTAGCCCCACACAAGGTTTTTTTTAATGATTGTCTCATAATCAGCAAAGGATATCCGTCTTTCTGCTAAACAGGATGTATTGAACTCATACTTCACAGAATTCATTAGCGACTTTCTATGAATGTCAACTAAGTATCGTAAGTAACTCGCTCCCGGTTGTTCCAGCATTAGAAAAGCAGAGTCATTGTTTGAGAAATGATCATTATGAGTCAGACTCAATAGAAGTGAACCAACCTCTTTTTATGTCGTAAAGGTGTAGAATTACATCAAGAAGTCTATGTCATCAGTTTCAATGAACTGACTGTTCAGGAGCCAGGATTCCATTTTTTATCAAAAAATCTTCATCCAGGTCTTTTCCTTTTGTTATCAATGAAATGAAGAGATCTCTTTACTTGTATAACTTAGATGTCTCGTATTTCTCGAAAAGGTGATTCGATTAATGGGATTTGGTATGGTACTTATGAAATCGTTGATATCGATGAGAAGGTTATTGAGAAGCATATTCCAATATTTCTTATGCAAATGTATTGATTTGAACCCATCAGCGGGACCCTCATCATTACTCAATAGCATATCGACGCCAAACTCGCATATTTCGTCTAATAGGTCCAGAACAATTATAATAGAAAGAGATTCATTAACCAGGCAAATAGAGATTTTTTCTTTCGACCATATTTCGATTGTTAATACGATAGAATAGATAAGGAACGATACTACAAAGAGTATTACACCGAGATATCAATTCAATTGTTTGTTGACCCTTGTGAATTGCATCAAAGTAGGATACTCAAAATTCAGGGGTCAAAGAGTTTTATAAAACGTTCTTGGTGGAAAAACGTGAATGAAAGATCCCACTAAATTGAATTCGGTCCATGACTCTGACACACAACGAAAATTTTGGATCGCGCTCAATATCTCTCTCAATTCGAAAATTCAGAATCTTAATTTTAATTGATATCTTTTTAGCATTTGTACCTCCCGCCAAAATACTAAATAAAATAAAAATAAAAAAAAAATCAATGTTATGTTAATTGGATTGATTTAGACTACAAATTGCATTTCAATTGGAATTTGCTTATTCACCATGTACGAGGATCTCTACTAAGCATCCACGGCTAAATGGTTAAAGCGCCCAACTCATAATTGGAGAGTTCGTAAGTGCAATTCCTACTGGATACATGCTAATGGGACCCTCTACTACGTCTATAGAAATATCTGATTCTCTATTTTATTGTATTTGTATATATTAATATTGTAATGGAATGAATCTTGCCTTGCTCTAACTTACTTGCTCTGCATTACTTATAGCTTCCTTGTTCGTAGATAAAGCGGATTCGTAATTGTCAAGTGATTCAATCTATGCACATTCTTCTATATCCATTCTCAATTTAGTGTAATTCTCAAGTGCATGATCCACTCTATGTGTTATTATAGAATAATATTGATTCGAATCTAATAGTAATATACAGACGCAATATCTAGAATCTATGGAAATCCATAATTTTATATTTTATAATTATAATAATAAAAAAAAAAATAGTAAAGGAGCAATGTACCATGGATGGAATCAAATATGCAGTATTTACAAACAAAAGTATTCGGTTATTTGAGAAAAATCAATATACTTTTAATGTCGAATCAGGATTAACTAAGACAGAAATAAAGCGTTGGGTCGAACTCTTTTTTGGTGTCAAGGTAATAGCTATGAATAGTCATCGACTTCCGGGAAAGGGTAAAAGAAGAGGACGCATTATGGAACATACAATGCATTACAGACGTATAATCATTACCCTTCAACGGGGTTATTCTATTCTACCTCTTAAAAAGATAAATCTAAATACTTAATAGCATGGTGATACATTTATACAAAACTTCTAACCCGAGCACACGCAATGGAACCGTTGCACGAAATAATTTGACCTATGGGAAGCATCGGTGTGGTAAAGGTCGTAATGCCAGAGGAATCATTACCGCAGGTCATAGAGGGGGAGGTCATAAGCGTCTCTACCGTAAAATCGATTTTCTCCGTAATGAAAAAAACATATATGGTAAAATCATAACCAGAGAATATGACCCTAATAGAAATGCATCTATTTGTCTCATACACTATGGGGATGGTGAGAAGAGATATATTTTACATGCCAAAGGGACTGAAATTGGAAATACCATTGTTTCTGGTACAGGAATTCCTATAAAAATAGGAAATGCCCTACCTTTGACCCATATGCCCTTAGGCACGTCCATACATAACATAGAAATCACGCTTGGAAAGGGTGGACAATTAGTTAGAGCAGCAGGGACTCTAGCGAAACTGATTGCAAAAGAGGGGAAATCAGCCACATTAAAATTACCTTCTGGAGAAGTCCGTTTGATATCCCAAAACTGCTCAGCAACAGTCGGACAAGTGGGGAATGCTGGGGTGAACCAGAAAAGTTTGGGTAGAGCTGGATCTAAACGTTGGCTAGGTAAGCGTCCTGTAGTAAGAGGAGTGGCTATGAACCCTGTAGACCATCCCCATGGGGGTGGTACAGGGAAGTCCTCAATTGGTAGAAACAAACCCACAACCCCTTGGGGTTATCCTACACTTGGAAGACGAAGTAGAAAAAAGCATAAATATAGTGATAATTTAATTCTTCGTCGACGTAGTAAATAGGAGAGAAATTCCATTTCTCTCTTCGTCTTTAAAAAAGAAAAAGGAGGAAGCTATGACACGATTACTAAAAAAAAATCCTTTTGTAGCTACTCATTTATTAAGAAAAATTGAAAAGCTTAAAACAAAAGAAGAAAAAGAAATAATAAAAACTTGGTCCCGGGCATCTACCATTATACCCGCAATGATCGGCCATATTATTGCTATCCATAATGGAAAAGAACATCTACCTATTTATATAACAGATGGTATGGTAGGTCACAAGTTGGGAGAATTTGCACCTACTTCGAATTTCCGAAAACATACGAAAGTCGATAAGCGATCTCGTCGTTAATAAAAAATATAGATACTTATAGTAGGAGGCGACCCTTATGCTAAAGAAAAGAAAAACAGAAGTACACGCTTTAGGTCATATATCCATGTCCGCTCATAAAGCGCGAAGAGTAATTGATCAAATTCGCGGACGTTCTTACGAAGAAACACTTATGATACTAAACGTCATGCCTTATCAAGCATCTTATCCCATTTTAAAAATGGTTTTAAATGCCGGAGCAAATGCTAGTTACACTAGAGGTTCCAATAAAACTAATTTAATAATTAGTAAAGCCGAAGTCAACGAGGGTACTGCCGTGAAGAAATGGAAACCTCGAGCTAGAGGACGTAGTTATCCGATAAAAAGACCTACTTGTCATATAAGTATTGTAGTGAAAGATATATCTTTAGATGAATATATAGAGACTTTCTCATGGTTAAAAAAACCTAGATGGAAAAATAAGGATACAAATATGATATATCATAATATGGATAGTAGTGGGGGAGTATGGGACAAAAAATAAATCCACTGGGTTTCAGACTGGGTACAACCCAAAATCATCATTCCTGTTGGTTTGAACAACCAAAAAACTATTCGGAAGGTCTAATAGAAGATCAAAACATACGAGATTATATTGAAGATTTTGTACAAGAAAATATAAAAAAGAATAGAAGAATCGCCTCTAGCCCCTCAGGAATTACGCGTATAAAGATTCTAAAAGGCACCGATCTGACCGAGGTCCAAATCTCTCTGGCATTCCCAAAATTATTAAAAGAAATTCCAATGGAAGAATTACAGACGAATCTACAAAAAAAAATTGATTGTCTACTAAATCGAAAAATCAACATTGCTATTACAACAATTGCAAAACCTTATGGAAACCCTATTATTCTTGCACAATATATAGCCGGACAATTAGAACATAGAGTTCCGTTTCGAAAAGCAATGAAAAGGGCTATTGCAAAAGCGAAAAAAGAAAAGATAAAAGGAATTCGAGTACAAATTGCAGGTCGGCTCGGTGGAAAAGACATTGCACGTGTCGAATGGATCAGAAAGGGTCGGGTTCCCCTACAAACCATTCGAGCTAAAATTGATTATTGTTCCTATCCAGTTCGAACTATCTATGGGGTATTAGGTATCAAAATTTGGATATTTAGAGAAAAAAAAAAAAAAAAGAAACCTTTCCTTAGAAACAAAAATATTATCAAGAATTCGGTTTCGTAGGCGTTTCCCCCCGATTCAATCGGGGGATCGAATTGATTATAGAAACATGAGTGTAATTAGTCGATTTATTAGTCAACAAGGAAAAATATTATATAGACGAGTGAATAGATTGACCTTGAAACAACAACGATTAATTACTATTGCTATAAACCAAGCTCGTATTTTATCTTCCTTACCTTATAATTAAATTTTTGGAAAGTAAGAGAGCCTCTTGTTCTATCAAGAGTGTATTGCTCCTTTCCTTTTCTTTTTTAAAATTCTTATAGAAAGGGAAGTCTTTTTCAAAGACTCTATATAAATATCTATATGAAACCGAGATAGTTACCTTTCAGAAAATTCTAAGGGTAAGGGGGAATGCCTATTCTTTATTCTTATGAAGGTGGGAGAAAAGATAAAACGAAAACCTATTATTCATCCAAATTCAAGTTTGAAACTCATATAATTAACCTCTTTTGTTTAGCCCGAAAAATGGGCTAGATCTAGGAGGAATCTCATTCAGTTAGATATGGTAGATTAAAATGCGATATCAAAAGAATTGATGGCTGAGCCGTATGAGATAGGAAACTCTCAAGTACGGTTCTAAGGGAAGGAATTGACCGGCCTATTCCGCCCGGGGGGAATAGGCCATTCGACAGGGAGATTCTGCAATTGCGGAGGCTTGGTTCGATCAAGCCGCTCAGTATTGGAAACAGGCTATAGCGCTTACTCTTGATAATTATATTGAAGCACATAATTGGTTGAAGATCACTAGACGCTTCGAATAAATAGCAAAGAAGACTCTGTTTACTTAACACTTTTTTTTTTCGAATAAATTGTTTATTAAATGAATTGTTTATTAACTCCATCAGTGAAATAAAAGGAGTAAAAACCCCTCGACAAATTTCATTATATCTCTTCTAGGATCGTTCTATTTTCGTCTGGTATTTCGTAGGGATAAAAGATAGACAGATAGAGTACAAAATTTATTTTTTTTTATGGTATTTATCTAATTTTTCTATTTTTAATTATAAAAAAACTAGTAGAATACAATTTCTTTTTTCAAGGTACAGGTAAAATGCCTTGAAAAAAGAAAAATATTGTGGTCGGGAAGGTTAGAGTATCCAACGACATTGGGATTTTGATTATATTTTCAATATTGGCAAAATATGTTTTGTTGTCCTATAATAGAGATAGAGTTTTTTAGGGTATAAACAACTGAAAATAATTATACAATAATGAAAGGGAATTCTTGGTAAAACTTCTTGGTAACGACTGAACAAAAGGCGAGGTTCAAACGAATTTCATCAAAATTGTATCAACTTGACAACTCATCGTTTTTCAGATATAACTTTTTTTTTACTAGTTAGTTTAACTAACTATCTTTTTAGTTCTATCTCCTATCCAGGAATAAGATTATACAATTTTTTTATCACTATAGGAAGAAGTGACAAAAATGACACTTAAGACACTTTTATGCTTTTTAAAAAGAGCTATTTTTTAGTTATATGGAGTTGCAAAGTAACCGCAATATGTTTTCTTTTTTGTGTTTGTGAGATAAAATTGATGAATTTATCCAACGAAGAGATTTGGTGGTTTTTTAAAGCAGTCTTTTTAATTACCTGTTTTCTGAATTTGCTTTACCTTTTAATATATTTCTAAAATCTAGTACTTTGGGTCTGATTCATAGATCTAAATTAGAAATAAAAAGTATGGGCTAACGCCCATACGCCCGGGCATCCGGACTCCATGGGCGAGTTTTATCATATTGAGGACTACATCCACAAGATTTATGTAGAAAAAAGGGGCAATCCTACAACATTATACAATAAGACCTGACGA